GTAAACCTAAATTAGTCCATTATAGTGTCGTAGGTAAAGTCTTGTCGTAATCCATATGTTGTAGTGGGTTTTGTGGTGTACTTGTTGGCAGGGCTTAGTCTAATGTTGACAGAATAAAGTGTAAGAGCCCATGGAAATAAGAACACTACTGTAAGTACAACATAGGTGGTAACGTTTAATTTACCTAGCTAATGAGATTTTTTCTGTTTTCGGGGGTTTACAGAAATAATAAGGTTTCAGAGGAGCTGGGGGTAAGGGGGTTTACGCGAAGGAGCGGGGGTGATATATAGGGATTTTAGGGCTAAAAATTATATATTATGCTCTTGAGATATTTTTATGCAATTTAGGAGTAATGTCTTTTAACATTATACATTTTTCATTCATGCAAGAAATAATACCACCTTTCAAGAAAAGCTATATTATTACACTCTGAAATGCTAATGAAAGGAGAAAAAAAAAGACCACCCCTTACCCTTTAGAAAGAACGCCCGGCTAGACCATTGATTATCAATTTATGAACTCCACCATATAGAGATGTACAAAAATACATAATATGAGCTATAAGCTATTTATGGCCGTGAAGCTAGGCTGAATGCCAGGAAACGTGTCAAGGGGGGGGGGACTTGATTGAATGCCCGTGACCTTACAAAAGAACGTGTGTCATTTAGAGCAAGTCTAGTGGGTGATTTAATGAAATTATATAGAGGATAGAGAGTGCAAGATAGAAAGAATGCATGGGGTGATGTGAGTTTTAGGGGGCAGGATAATGGTTAGAATATGGGAACGGTATTATTACTTGTGAGTTTACAGGAAATATATGGGGAAAATACATACATGTAATTTCGCTTGAAGGTTTATGGGGCAGAGATTGGTAGTAAAAATTACTACTGTAATGTAGTAGTGCGGTGTAGAATTTTGTTTCATGTTCTTGTAGTTGAATCAACGGTGGTTTTTCAAGTCATTGGTCCTGGTTAAAGCCCGGGCGAGAATTATTGGGGTCTTATTATTGTTCAGAGAGTAGTTAAATAAAGAATTTTGGCTTTGGGAGCCAGGGGTGGGAGTTTAAGTCTCCCCTCTTTGATATGTGGGTTGAGTGCTCGAGGGGGGAGTTGAACCCCCAACCCCCAGCTTACAAGGCTGGTGCTCTATATTTATTGAGCTACAAGTGCTTTCTTAGTTTGAGGGCTTTGTTTTCTAGTAAGCCTGCGATAGGAAATAGGATCAAGAATAGTAAAAAGTACAGGACTGAGGCTACTTGTCCGATAAGGGTAAAGGGGTGTTCGACGGGCATGCCTCCAATTCATGTTAAAATCAGTATATCTGCAACAAGAGTTCAGAATAGAAATTGGCTTAGGGGGCGAAATGTAAGGCCTCGCTGTTTTGAAGTGTGGAGGAAGGGGATAACTATTAGTACAAGAATTGATAATAAAAGTGCTAAGACACCCCCGAGTTTATTGGGGATTGATCGGAGAATGGCATAGGCGAATAGGAAGTATCATTCAGGCTTAATGTGTGGGGGTGTGACGAGGGGATTGGCGGGGGTGAAGTTGTCGGGGTCCCCTAAGATGTTGGGTCAGAAAAGGGTAATGGAGGCTAGTGGGACTAGGAGGATGATGAAGCCTAGAAGATCTTTGTACGAGAAGTATGGATGAAAGGGGATTTTATCTATGTCTGAGTTTAGTCCTGTTGGGTTGGTTGATCCTGTCTCGTGTAGAAATAATAAGTGAATTATTGTGACTGCTATTACAACAAATGGAAGTAAAAAATGAAATGTAAAAAATCGGGTGAGTGTGGCATTGTCTACTGAAAAACCACCTCAGATTCATTGGACTAGGGTATTGCCGATATAGGGAATGGCAGATATCAGATTTGTAATCACTGTTGCACCTCAAAAAGATATTTGTCCTCAGGGGAGCACATAGCCCACAAAGGCTGTTATTATGACTAAGAGATATAGGATTACGCCGATATTTCATGTTTCTACAAATAGGTAAGAACCGTAGTAAAGTCCGCGTGCAATGTGAAGGTAGAGGCAGATGAAGAAAAAGGAGGCCCCGTTAGCGTGAATGTTTCGAATTAGTCAGCCATAGTTTACGTCTCGGCAGATATGTACAACTGATGTAAAGGCTGTTTGGATGTCTGAGGTGTAGTGTATGGCTAGGAATAGTCCTGTTAGAAGCTGTGTAATAAGGCAAAGGCCTAGGAGGGAGCCGAAGTTTCATCAAATAGAAATATTAGAAGGGGAGGGGAGGTCTACTAGTGCATCGTTGGCGATTTTTAGAAGGGGGTGGGTTTTTCGGAGGCTGGCCATTGAGGTTCTTGAAGATTATACTTTATTTAAGTTTTATTCGGCTAATATCCGAGCAAGGGCTATGTCTTATATAATAATAATAATGATAGTGGGTTTTGTTTTAGGGGCGGCAGCGTTAGCTTCTAACCCTTCTCCTGTTTATGCTGTATTAGGGTTAGTTTTGATGGCAGGTATGGCCTGTATAATTTTGATTAACAATGGGGGACCATTTCTGTCTCTTTTATTTTTTTTAGTTTATTTGGGGGGAATGCTTGTAGTGTTTGCCCATTGTGTAGCTTTAGCTGCAGAGCGCTACCCAAAAGCATGGGGGGATGTAATTTTTTTAGGGGCTTTAGTGGGGGTTGTGGTAGCATATACTACGGCGGTAGTTGCTGGGTGGGTCAGTTGATTCGGGGTTAGTTTAGAGTCTAGTTATGATTTTGATGACTATTCTTTTATCTGTCCTGAAGGAGAAGGGTTAGGTCTATTGTACGATAAGGGGGGTTGGCTTCTTTTGTTTTGTGTAATTATCCTTCTAGTAGTTTTGGCTGTGGTATTAGAGTTGACACGAGGTCGGTCTCAAGGGGCTTTGCGTGCAATTAGATTAGTTTTTGATGATAAAGATTATTAAAGTTATTAAAAGAGTTGTCAGGTATATTAGTAGGTAGGGCTTGATAAGGCCTCGTTGGATGTTGCTTAAGGAGGCTGATAATGGTATCACAGTGTTGGAGATTGTTTTGGGTCCGAATTTCTCTAGCCATGTTTGGTCTACTATTTGGGTGGCAATACTTTGCCCCAGCTGAAGGCCAATTTTAGAGCTTAGGCGGTGTATAATAAGAGGGAAGAAACCTAAAAGGTTCGAGAAGTGGTGGGGTTTTTTTGTGGGTATGATTTTAATTTGTTTTGTTGTAAGGGAGGCTAGGTCTAGGGCAAAGGTGAGGCCAATAATAGAGACAAGAAGGGCGGCGAGCTTAAGACTAGTGGGCATGGTTAACACTGGCGTTTTAATTAAGTTGGTGTTAAGGATAATTATAAGACCCCCAAAAATGCTGCCTCAGGCTAGTCGTTTAAGGGGATTAATTACTGAGGGGTTATTTTCATTAATGGGGGAGTAGCAGGAAAATCGGGGTGACCCCATAGAGACGAAAAAAATAACCCGCAGACTATAAACTGCGGTAAGTGAGGTGGCAAAGAGTGTCAAGGTGAGGGCTCAGGCGTTGAGGGTTGATGTGTTTAGGGCTTCAATAATAGCATCTTTAGAGAAGAATCCTGCTAGGAAGGGGGTGCCAGTGAGGGCAAGGCTTCCAATGGTGAGGCATGATGAAGTAAGTGGGGCCAAGTGGTGTAGTCCTCCCATCTTACGAATGTCTTGCTCATTATTTAAGGCATGAATTATGGAGCCGGAGCATAGAAAGAGCATGGCTTTAAAAAAAGCGTGTGTGCAGATGTGAAAAAATGTTAGTTGGGGTTGGTTAAGACCGATAGTTACTATCATTAAGCCTAGTTGACTTGAAGTAGAAAATGCGACAATCTTTTTAATATCATTTTGGGTGAGGGCACAGATGGCTGTAAATGTTGTAGTTAAAGCCCCTAAACATAGACATAGCGAGAGGGATAGGGGGCTATTTTCTATTAGGGGGCTAAATCGAACTAATAGAAAAATTCCAGCTACAACTATGGTACTAGAGTGAAGTAGGGCTGATACTGGTGTTGGGCCTTCTATTGCGGCCGGGAGTCATGGGTGAAGACCAAATTGTGCAGACTTGCCTGTGGCTGCTAGGATTAAAGCGAGGAGGGGCAAAGTTAGGTCTACTGCCTCATTTGTAATTATAATTTGTTGAAGGTCTCAGCTACCAATGTTAATAGCAAGTCAGGCTAAGCCAAAGATCATTCCGATATCTCCAATTCGGTTGTATAAGACTGCTTGAAGGGCTGCTGTGTTGGCGTCAGCTCGTCCATGCCATCAGCCAATTAGGAGAAAAGATATAATTCCAACCCCTTCCCACCCAATAAAAAATTGAAAGAGGTTGTTGGCGGAGATTAAGGTTAGTATGGCAACAAGAAAAATTAGTAAGTATTTAAAAAATCGGCCGATAAGGGGGTCGGATTGCATATATCATAAAGCAAATTCTAGAATAGATCACGTTACATAAAGGGCAATAGGGATAAATATGATAGAATAGTGGTCGAATTTAAAGCTGACGGAGATGTCTAGTGTGGCAAATGTTATTCATGTTCATGTGGAGGTTACGGTTTCCATGCCTAGGTTAATGAAAGTAAAAAGAGGCACTAAGCTGACTATAAAGGCAGTTTTAATAGCCGTTTTTGTGTAATAGGCAAGTTTGGGGTCCTTAGGAGATGACTTGGTGGCTGAGTAAAAAAGGGGGTGTATTAGGATAGTAAATATGATTAGGAGGCTTGAAGTATAGAGTAGACTTGAAGAATGCATAATTGTTACTTGGATTTGCACCAAGAGTTTTTGACTCCTAAGGCCAGCGGATGAGCTATTATCCTTTAACAATTCAAGAGAGCCTCGGGGTTTAACCGAAGGGGCGTTAATTAGCAGTTTACGTTGCCGTCGGGCCTTTCTTGGTGGATTAGAGGATTTTAACTTCTATTTTTAGAGTCACGGTCTAATATTTTAATTAAATTAAATCTACATGCAAATCAGCCTCAGATAAGGGTTGGTTTAAATATAATTAAGATAAGGGGTGCTAAGTGAAGAACCATAAGTAAATGTTCTCGTGTGTGCGAGGGGGCAAGGTAAAATATGTGCTGGGGGAGTGGCCCTCGTTGACTTATTAGGAACACATAAAGGGAGTACATAGCTGTAATAAGGGTTCCTGCTCCTGTGAGAATTAGGGTTCAGGGGGATCAATTAAAAAGGGAGGTTAAAATTGCTAATTCACCTATTAGGTTTGGGAGGGGTGGTAATGCTAGGTTTGCTAAGCTGGTAAAAAATCATCAGCTTGTCATTAAAGGGAGGGCAATTTGGAGGCCTCGAGCTAAGAGTATCGTTCGGCTATGTGTTCGTTCATAATTTGTATTGGCGAGGCAAAATAAGGCGGAGGAGGTTAGGCCGTGGGCAATCATGAGGGCTAATGCCCCGGTGAATCCTCAAGGTGTTTGAATTAAAATGCCTCCTGCTACTAGACCCATGTGGCTTACGGATGAGTAAGCAATGAGGGCTTTTAAATCTGTTTGGCGTAAGCAGGCGGAGCCTGTTATAATTACGCCTCAGAGTGCCAGAATTATAAAAGGATAAATTACTTCTTTAGAAAGGGGACCAAGGACGGCTATGAGACGTATCATCCCATAGCCTCCTAATTTTAGTAAAACAGCTGCAAGAACTATTGAACCTGCAATGGGGGCCTCTACATGGGCTTTGGGGAGTCAGAGGTGAACTCCGTATAAGGGTATTTTAACCAGAAATGCGATTATGCACCCGGCCCATCAGAGTTTATCACCGAGAGATAGGACGAGAAGAGGTTTAGAGTATTGGAGTGTTAAGAGTGATAGGGTTTCTATGTTATTTTGGAGCATTATGAGGGCAATTAATAGGGGAAGTGATCCTGCCAGGGTGTAGAATAAAAAGTAAATTCCTGCGTTAAGTCGTTCTATTTGATTACCTCAACGTGTGATTACTAGGAGAGTGGGAATGAGGGTAGCTTCAAATATAATATAAAATATAATAAACTCGGTGGCCCCGAATGCTAGAATAAGGAAGCTTTGGAGGGTGGTGATGATTACAATAAAGCCTCGTTGGCGAGTTAGGGGCTCTAACGAGAGATGTTTCTGGCTTGCTAAGATTATTAATGGGAGAAGTCAGCAGGAGAGGATGAGTAGGGGTGTTGAGAGGGGGTCTGTGGCGATGAAGAAGTTAAGGGTGTTTCAGCCGGTTTCGGAAGTGTTATTTAATCATGTGAGACTTATTAAGGCAATAAGAAAGCTTTGGACTAAGGTAGTAGTCCACAGTCATTTGTTATGAACGAGCCATGCTGTCGGGATTAGAAGTAGAGTAGGGACTAGAATTTTTAACATTTTAGGAGGTTTAATTTTTTTAAATGGTCTGTGCCGTGTGTTCGTGCCGTGGCTACTAGGAGGGCTAGTCCTGCACTTGCTTCGCAAGCGGAGAAGGCTAGTACACAAAGGGGGACAGTGGAGAAATTAGCAGCATCTGATTGAAGGGCTCAGAGGGAAAATGATGTAAATAAGGAAAGTATTATACCCTCCAAGCAGATTAGGGCAGAGAGAAGGTGTGTGCGGTGAAATGTTAGGCCTATTAGGGATAGGAAAAATGCCGAGGAGGTTGTAAAGGTAATAGGGGTCATCGGGTGGTTGTGGGTTTTCACCACAAGCTCTTGAGCCGAAATCAAGTATATTTTTATACTAACCACCTATTCGGCTCATTCAAGGCCCCCTTGTAGTCACTCATAGACTAGGCCAAGGGTGAGTAAAAGGAGTACACAAGAGGTTCATAAGAAGGTTAAGGAGGGGTTATTTAGCTGATCGGCTCAGGGGATTGGGAGTAAGAGTGCAATTTCTAGGTCGAAGAGGAGGAATAAAATGGCAACTAGGAAGAACCGTAAAGAAAATGGGAGGCGGGCAGACCCAAGAGGGTCAAAACCACATTCGTAGGGGGATAGTTTCTCGTAATCGGGGCTTAGTTGAGGAAGTCAAAAAGAGACTAATATAAGAATAGTAGCTAGAATAGAAGCGATGAGAGCTGTGGCAGAAATAGTATTCATTATCTCTTCTTGGGTTTTCACCAAGGTTGTGAAGTTGGAAGCCTCATATACTACTTGTATTAAAAAGATTATGAGCCTCATCAATAGATTGAGATATAAAGGAAGAGTCAAACAACATCTACGAAATGTCAGTATCATGCTGCAGCTTCGAAGCCAAAGTGGTGTTCTGATGTAAACTGATAATTAACTTGTCGTAATAGACATACAATAAGGAACGTAGATCCGATAATTACATGAAGGCCATGGAAGCCAGTGGCTACAAAAAAGGTTGAGCCGTAAACACTATCTGCAATAGTAAAAGGCGCATCATAATATTCCATGGCTTGAAGAAGTGTAAAATATAAGCCTAAAAGTACTGTAAGGGTAAGGGAATGAATAGCTTGTTTTCGTTCACCTAGCATAATACTATGATGAGCTCAAGTTACTGTAACCCCTGATGCTAGAAGTACTGCTGTATTTAATAGGGGTACTTCAAATGGGTCTAGGGTGGAAATTCCTGTGGGGGGTCAGCATCCTCCTAGTTCTGGGGTTGGTGCTAAGCTGGCGTGGTAGAATGCTCAGAAGAAGCCAAGGAAAAAAAATACTTCTGATGTAATAAAAAGAATTATACCATATCGAAGGCCTTTTTGGACGGGGGGTGTGTGATGCCCTTGAAAAGTCCCTTCTCGGATAATATCGCGTCATCATTGATATATAGTCAGAAGGAGGAGGGGGAAGCCTAAAGTTATTAGGGTTGTAGAGTAAAAATGAAATCATTCGGCAAGGCCGGATGTCATTAAGAGTGCAGCTACTGCGCCTGTGAGGGGTCAGGGGCTGGGGTCAACTATGTGGTAGGCATGGGCTTGGTGGGTCATTAGCAGTTCTCTTGGAGATAAAGGCTCAATAGAAGGACAAACACGTATGCTTGAATTATAGCTACAGCAACTTCTAGAAGTGTAAGAAGAAAGAGTAGAATTGCCGTCAGTACGGCAATAGAGGTTATTGAAGGTAGAAGTGTAAAGACTGCTGAAGAGACTAAGTGAATTAGTAAGTGCCCAGCTGTTAAGTTTGCTGTAAGTCGGACTCCAAGGGCGATTGGGCGGATAATTAAGCTGATGTTTTCGATAATAATTAAGACGGGAATAAGAAGAGTAGGTGTTCCCTCTGGCAGGAAGTGTCCAAATGTGTGAGTGGGTTGATTTCGTAAGCCAATTAAAACTGTTGCCAATCACAAGGGAATTGCGATAGCTAAATTAAGAGATAGTTGGGTTGTAGGTGTAAAAGTATAAGGTAATAATCCTAACATGTTAAGGGAGAAAAGGAATAATATAAGAGAGGCAAATAAGGGGGCCCACTTATGCCCCTTAATACTTAGAGGGAGGAAAAGTTGATTAGTAAAACGAGCAATAAATCATTCATGAAGGGTTGTCATGCGGCTATTTAGTCAGCGTCCTGAAGGTAAGGAGAGAAGAAGTCAAGGAAGGGTTAGGGCGGCAATAATTAAGGGGATGCCTAGAAGTGAGGGGCTTGAAAATTGGCTAAATAAGCTTAATGTCATGGTCAGGTTCAAGGTTCTGTTTTAGGGGTGGAGGCATTTTGTGATGTGGTTTCATTAGGAATAATAAATAAAAGCGTTGTGGGTATTACGACCAGTAAAAAAATTGTCCAAGTATAAATTAGAATTATAAATCAAGGGTTGGGGTTTAGCTGAGGCATGTCACTGAGGATGATTTTGAGCCATCAGTCTCCAGCTTAAAAGGCTGGCGCTTGTCTATTAGCTTCTTAGTGATGCTTCTATTAGCACAGATCAGTCAATAAATTCTTTAAGAGGGACGACTTCAATAACGATGGGTATAAAGCTGTGGTTGGCCCCACAAATCTCTGAACACTGTCCATAGAAGACTCCGGGGCGGGCGTTGATAAAAGTTGTTTGATTTAGTCGGCCGGGGACTGCATCTATTTTTACACCTAAGGCTGGTACGGCTCAAGAATGAAGTACGTCCTCCGCTGAGGTCAAAATTCGAAGGGGTGAGTTGGTAGGGAGGACCACGCGATAGTCTGTTTCTAGTAAACGAAATTCTCCGGGAAGGAGGTCCTGTGTGGGAATCATGTATGCATCAAATCCGAGGTCACTGTAATCGGTGTATTCGTAGCTTCAGTATCATTGGTGTCCGATTGCTTTAACAGTGAGGTGAGGGTTATTAATTTCATCTATTAAGTAAAGGATGCGAAGGGAGGGAAGTGCAATTAAGATTAAAATTACGGCTGGGAGGACTGTTCAGATAATTTCAATTTCTTGGGAGTCTGAAATAAGCTTATCAGTCAACTTAGTGGACACTATGGCTACAATAATATAAAGAACAAGCGTGCTAATTAAAAATACAACCATTAGAGTATGGTCATGAAAATGCAGTAGCTCCTCCATTAGGGGGGAGGCTGCGTCTTGAAAACCTAATTGTGAGGGGTGGGCCATAGTCTATTTAAAGCTACGTGGGATTTTAGCCCACAAAGCAGCCTCGACAAGGCAGTGTGATAGTTTCACCAGAAGCTCATTAAGAAAATGACAGAGCGGTTATGTGATTGGCTTGAAACCAATAGATGGGGGTTCGACACCCTCTTTTCTCGAGCTATGTGATTGAACAAAAGCAGGTTCTTCAAATGTGTGGTAGGGGGGAGGGCATCCGTGAAGTCATTCTACATTTGTTAAGGTTAATTCTACTGCCTTGACTTCCCGTTTTGCAGCGAAGGCTTCTCATAGAATGAATAAGAACATAATAACTGCTGTCAGGGACATAAGGGAGCCGATTGAGGAGACGGAATTTCATAGTGTATAAGCGTCTGGGTAGTCGGAGTATCGTCGGGGTATTCCTGCAAGGCCAAGAAAGTGCTGTGGAAAAAATGTTAAATTCACGCCTAAAAATATTACTCCGAAATGTACTTTGGTTCATGTGCTGTGAAGGGTGTAGCCTGAGAATAGGGGGAATCAGTGAACGAAAGCTGCTATAATAGCAAATACTGCGCCTATAGATAAGACATAGTGGAAGTGGGCAACTACATAGTAGGTGTCATGAAGTACAATGTCTAGGGATGAGTTGGCTAGTACAACACCTGTAAGGCCCCCCACTGTAAATAGGAAGATAAAACCAAGGGCCCATAGAAGGGGTGTGTCTCACTTAATTGAGCCTCCGTGGAGGGTTGCTAGTCAACTAAATACTTTTACGCCTGTGGGGATGGCAATAATTATAGTTGCGGATGTAAAGTAAGCTCGGGTATCAACATCTATACCAACGGTAAATATGTGGTGTGCTCAGACAATAAAGCCTAGAAGACCAATAGCTATTATAGCTCAGACTATACCCATGTGTCCAAATGGCTCTTTCTTTCCTGAGTAGTAAGCTACGATGTGCGAAATTATTCCAAAGCCAGGCAAGATTAAAATATACACCTCAGGGTGCCCAAAAAATCAGAATAGATGTTGATAAAGGATGGGGTCCCCTCCCCCGGCGGGGTCAAAGAAAGAAGTATTAAGGTTTCGATCTGTGAGAAGTATAGTAATTCCGGCTGCTAACACGGGAAGTGATAATAAAAGGAGTACTGCTGTAATTAAGACGGCTCAGACAAATAGAGGTGTCTGGTATTGCGTAATAGCGGGGGGTTTTATATTAATAATGGTAGTAATAAAATTAATTGCCCCTAGAATTGACGAAATGCCAGCAAGGTGCAGAGAGAAGATAGTTAGGTCCACGGATGCCCCAGCGTGGGCTAAGTTGCCCGCTAGGGGAGGATAAACAGTTCATCCGGTGCCTGCCCCAGCTTCAACGCCAGATGAGGCCAGGAGAAGAAGAAAAGAAGGAGGCAGAAGTCAGAAGCTCATATTATTTATTCGAGGGAAAGCTATATCAGGAGCTCCGATTATTAGAGGGACTAGTCAGTTTCCGAAGCCTCCGATTATTAAAGGTATAACTATAAAAAAGATTATTACAAATGCATGTGCTGTGACGATAACATTATAAATTTGATCATCACCTAAAAGTGCTCCGGGCTGACTGAGCTCGGCTCGAATGAGAAGGCTTAGGGCGGTTCCTACTATTCCGGCTCAGGCGCCAAATACGAGATATAGGGTACCAATATCTTTATGATTAGTCGAGAAAAATCAACGGGTAATTATCACAGGTAAGGTGGCCGAGCAGGCGGTGGATTGTAGTCCCACATACAGAGGTGTGAGCCCTCTTCTTATCATGAAGTCTTGGGGTGTTACACGTTAGATTGCAAATCTGAAGAAGCAGGTAAACACCTGCCGGGACTTTCCCCCGCTTTTACCCGTCGGCGGGGGAAAGTAGATAGATGCTCGCTGGTTTGGGCACTTAGCTGTTAACTAAGAATTTAAAGGATCGAGGCCTTTCTATCTAGTAAGGCCTTAGCTTAATTAAAGTGTTTGTTTTGCATACATAAGATGTGGGTTAATATCCTGCAGGTCTTATCAAGGGTTGGGGGTTTTTAACCCCCGCTGAGAGCTTTGAAGGCTCCTGGTCTAGTTTAACCTAAACCCTTGAGCTATATTTGGTTATAATGAAAAGAAGGCCCAGAGCGCAGGGAGTAGGGGAAGAAGCATAAGTGCTATTACACTAGGGATGCTTAATGAAGAGGTTTTGAAGTTACTACGGAAAAATTTTGAGGGTGCGTAGCCAAAAAAGTTGGGGGCAGTGATAGCTGTAATAGTATAAACTACTCGGATATAAAAAAATAGACTGAGAAGAGCACTGATAGCGGCGATAAAAATAACTAGAATTAGGCCTTGTTTTGTTAATTCTTGAATAATTAGTCATTTTGGTAGGAAGCCTGAGAGGGGGGGTAGGCCCCCCAGGGATAATAAAATAAGGGGAAAAAGGGCTATAAGGGCTGGATACTTTGCCCAGGAAAAGGTAAGATTTTGGATTGTTGAGGAAGAGGAGTTATTAAGGGTTGAAAAAATTACGACGGTTGCTAGTGAATAAATGATGAGTGCGATTAGTGCTAGATGAATATTTGAAGATATTACTAGTATTATTCAGCCAAAGTGGGCAATAGATGAGTAGGCAATAATTTTACGTATGTGTACTATATTAATTCCGGCTAAACCCCCAATTACGATTGAACAAAGTCCCAGGGTCAGGGTTAGCCATTGATAAGATGGGGCCACTTCGCATATTAGGATAAAGGGGGCTATTTTCTGTCAGGTAGCTAAAATTATTGATGTTGTTATATTAGTGCCTTGAAGGATTTCAGGGAATCATGCGTGGACTGGGGCAATTCCAAGTTTTAAGGCTAGGCCTGTGATGATGACTAATATGGCTATATCTTCTTTTTCATTAATAATATTTCAGTGGCCGGTAGCTTGGGCGTTAAGTATGCTACCCCATAAAATAATGGCAGCCCCTGTTGCTTGGATTAGTAGATATTTCACAGAGGCTTCGGTGCCGCGGGATTGGTGTGTAGAGACTATAAGAGGTAAAATTGCAAGAGTATTAATTTCTAAGCCTATTCATGCTAGAAGTCAGTGTGAGCTACTAAAGGTTAGGGAGGTTCCAAGACCAAGAGCTAGTAAAAGGGAAGACAGGAGGGGAGGTGCCACTAATAAAGGAAGGATTTTAACCAACATGTTCGGGGTATGGGCCCAAGAGCTTAGTTTAGCTGACTTTACTAGGGAGTAGTGTAGCGGAAGCACTGAGAGTTTTGAGCTCTTAAGTAGGGGTTCGAACCCCCTTTCTCTAAGGAGTTGAAGGGACTTTAACCCTTATAAGTCACTCTATCAAAGTGATCCTTAATATTCAGGCACAATTCCTGTTCTAGGTTTGTGGAGGTAGCCCTGCAAATGCAGTTGAAAGTGATAAATGTCAAATGACCATAGCAAGGGTTAAAGGCAAGAAGTTTTTTCAAACTAAGTGTATTAATTGGTCGTAGCGGAAGCGGGGGTAGGATGCTCGGACTCAAAGAAAAAGAGTAGAGAGTAAGGTGGCTTTAATTATTAGTGTGATGGTTATTATTTCTGGAAATAATGAAAGTGAGGAGCCAAGAAATAAAATGGCGGATAGCGTGTTTATGAGCAAAATATTAGCATATTCTGCTAGGAAAAATAGTGCAAAGGGCCCTCCTGCATATTCAACGTTGAACCCAGAGACTAGTTCTGACTCCCCCTCGGTTAGGTCGAAGGGGGCTCGGTTAGTTTCTGCAAGTGTTGAGGTATATCATATAGCGGCTAGTGGTCATGCTGGAAATATAAGCCAGATAGCTTCTTGTGTAATATTGAATGTTTGGAGAGAGAAACCCCCTGAGAAGATAATTACACTTAGTAAGATAAGACCAAGATTAACTTCATAGGAGATAGTTTGGGCAACGGCACGGAGGGCTCCTATTAGGGCATATTTTGAGTTAGAGGCCCATCCTGAGCCTAGAATAGAATAGACAGCCATGCTTGAGAGAGCAAGAACGAATAGGATGCTCAGATTTAAATCAGCTGCTGGGATGGGTAGGGGTATGGGTGCTCATAGGATTAATGCAAAGGCTAGGGCTAAAATTGGGGTAATAATGAATAGAAGGGGGGAGGATGTTGATGGGCGGATTGGTTCTTTAATAAATAATTTTAATCCGTCAGCAAATGGTTGAAGAAGACCGTAAGGTCCTACGACTGTAGGACCTTTACGTAGTTGAATGTAGCCTAGAACTTTTCGTTCAATGAGAGTAAGAAAAGCGACTGCTAGGAGAATGGGCACTATAAAAGTAATAGGAATAATTAATAGTTTAATAATTGGAGCGAGCATAGTTAAAGAGAGGATTTGAACCTCTGTAAAAAGGGTTTAGGTCTTTTGCACTATCCGAGCTCTGCCACTTTAACTTTCCGTTATCTTCGTTTAATAATTAAGTGCTCTCATCCGTTTTATAAGGTTTCAGCGGTTGAGGGGGGGGGCGTGCATGAAGTATTGGCCCCTCTTTTCAGGTCCTTTCGTACTGGGAAAAGACTTTTTATAGATAGAAACTGACCTGGATTACTCCGGTCTGAACTCAGATCACGTAGGACTTTAATCGTTGAACAAACGAACCCTTAATAGCGGCTGCACCATTAGGATGTCCTGATCCAACATCGAGGTCGTAAACCCCCTCGTCGATAAGGGCTCTGGGAGGGGATTGCGCTGTTATCCCTGGGGTAACTGAGTTCGTTAATCGGTTATACCGGATCATTTTTAAAGTCAAAAAATTTTGTTACTTAGAGGGGTGTCTCTTAGTGTTAGGGAAATATCCCCAATCTTCGTGGGGGTTATGTTTTACCCCGTGGTCACCCCAACCAAAGACATTTAAATAAGTTTCACTAAGTTTATGCTTGTATTAAAGTTCGTTTACGGGATTATTTTAAGTCTAAAGCTCCACAGGGTCTTCTCGTCTTATAATTATATCCCCGCCTCTGCACGGGGAGGTCAATTTCATTGACTGGGGAAGGGAGACAGTTAAGCCCTCGTTTTGCCATTCATACAGGTCTTCATTTAAAAGACAAATGATTACGCTACCTTCGCATGGTTAAGATACCACGGCCGTTTAACATTTAGTCACTGGGCAGGCGAGACCTCTTATGTGGTGTGGGTCAAGAGGCGATGTTTTTGGTAAACAGGCGAGGCTTGAGTTTGCCGAGTTCCTTTCTTTCCTTTTAGTCTTTCCTTAGTGCATTCCTGTGTAGGTTTAACGATATCAGTTAAGTGATTTTCTTGTTTTATTAACTTAGGTCCCTCTGAGTTTGGGGTCGTGTAATAATCGGTGGATGGTCCGGTCTGACTTACATGTATGCTAGGAGAAGAATTTTCTTCTTATTACTCATTTTAGCATAATTATTCTTATGGGGGCATAAGATAGCCTATTAAATAGTAGGGGGGGGGAGATATTTATCAGTATAAAAGGATGCATTAGATATTCGGAGCTTTAACGCTTTCTTTAAAGGTGGCTGCTTTTAGGCCCACTTAAACTTTAGTCCTTGATTAGTATGATCCTGATTCACCTATTAAAGTTGTTTCTTTATTCAGAAGAGCTGTACCCCTTCTGTCTAACTCCTTAATTTTCCTTTATCCTAATAATTTTGAGGGGGTTGGGGATATTTTAAGGGCTGAACTTCTATCCATTTCTTAGGCAACCAGCTATAACTGTGCTCGGTAGGTTTGTCACCTCTACTCAAAGCTCTTCCCACTCTTTTGCCACAGAGACGGGTTTATCCTGATAGATTGTCTTGAAGTAGCTCGCATAGTTTCGGGGTAACAAACTAAAGGGCTCTTTGCTTGATTTTACTTGCTAAATCATGATGCAAAAGGTACGAGAAGTAATCTCTGCTATTCGGTACTTAAATAATTTATTTCACTTCTTTTTCAGTTTTCCCTTGCGGTACTATATCTATAGCTCTAATATCCTTTTTTGTCGCTCATACTAGGGTTTATGAATGGTTTACTTTATATATTAAAAGTTTTTAATTTTGTAATAAATTTAAAATTGTTTAGGCTAGCTTTTAGGTGTCAGGGTGGTCCAATTTGCATGGACATCTTCTCAGTGTAAGGGAGATGCTTTACTTTTTTGCCACACCCTGATTATCCAAGTACACCTTCCGGTACACTTACCATGTTACGACTTATCTCACCTTGTTTTATTTAAATTATTAGGAATAAAGAGGTTGTTTCGGGGAGAGTGACGGGCGGTCTGTACGCGCTTTAGGGCCGTTTTCAGCAAGGCACTCTATTCCTTTCTTACTACTAAATCCTCCTTCAGTGTAGTTTTTTCAAACTACCATTCGTGTTCCCTTCTTCAGGGAATGTAGCCCATTTCTTCCCACTCCATACGCTACACCTCGACCTGACGTCTTTAGTATTACTATTGGGGCTTACTTTTTAACCTTCAGTAGGGTAAGCTTACGACGGTGGTATATAGGCGGATTTGACAAGGGGTGGTGAGGTTTAACGGGGATTGTCAGTTATAGAACAGGCTCCTCTAGGGGGATCTAAAGCACCGCCAGGTCCTTTGGGTTTTAAGCTGAGGCTCGTAGTTCCCGGGCGGATGGTTCGAGTGAAGTACCATCAATTTTAACAGCCATACATAGTGGGGTATCTAATCCCAGTTTGTGTTATGGCTTTCGTGGGGTCATAAGTGTTAGGGTTACTTTCGTAGATGTGCTTTGTGGCTTCGATAGTATTTGACTGCTTAGAGGCCATTTAACCCTATTTAATTAATATCTTAACCACGCTTTACGCCGCTGTCTATCAACTTGGGTCTCCCGTTTAACCGCGGTGGCTGGCACGAGGTTTACCGACCCTTTTAACCTTGACTGAGTCAAGTTTTCACTTATAGCTAAAAGTTTATCACTGCTGATTACCCGTGGGGGTGTGGCAAAACAAGGTGTATTGGGCTGATTAATCGTGCCTGATACCTGCCCCTTAGTTCCTAGGCAGGACAATAAGGGCATTCTCACAGGAGTGCGGAGACTTGCATGTGTAAAATAGGTTAAAGCTGATAGTAAAGCTAGGACCAAACCTTTGTGTTTCCGGGGCTTTTTAGGGCCCATCATAATAGCTTCAATATTACACTTTAATTAAGCTACGGCGAC